GATCCCCAGACATACCACTCGCCTTTTTTCAAAAAATATTATTCTTGAATCTTGTTCGTGAAATAAAAACAATTGTTTTATATATTCTTCGAATTTCTATGTCTAGGAAACTACGAGAGGATCGTATATTTTATTACTTTCTATTTTACATTTTTTCTTTTATTGTCTTCTTTGTTCTATTTTACTTTCTTTCAGATTAAAAAAACTCTAAAGTATACTGCAGATCGAGGTAAGAAATTCAAATATTTTTTCTATTTACTTTTTTTTATATATCTGTCAGGTTCTTTAATATTGTATGGAATTTTTTTAATAATAAGAGTAAGTGAAAGTTTCTTTCTCGCATCCATTAATTGCCTTAAAAATCTCGTATGCATAGATATGAAAAGAAAATATTTGATACGCGAAGTCATGATTTGATTGATTTTTCTATTATTTCTATAGATATATCATATCTTAAAGAAATAATAGAAATGTAAATGGATCTTTTCTGGTATTCGGAAAAAAGATATTTTAAAGTCAAATGACTTGTATGTTAGAACTTAGAATAGAATAAACCCTTCTACGTGGAGGAGAGGAATAGCAATTTATTCCTATAGAACCTCTAGGAAGAAGAAGATTTAATCAGAAATATCGACAGATTCTTGCGGAGTCCAAACCAGTATTAAAAACAAAAAAAGATCCACTGTTCGAATTTCATTTCTATCGAATTTGAATATCAGAATAGTAAATATAGTTATGATTCAATGGGTTAGGTCCACTTACTTTTTTTTTTAGAATTTTTCCCATTTTTTGATTGGAATAATAGAAAATAGGAATATATGAAAATAAAAGGAGATATCACATTCTAAAAAAAGAAAAATATATAATAATATATATAGAATATATATAAATAATAATATTTTAGAAATAAAAATATTTCACTTTCTAACTAGAATTAGTTTACTATATTCGAATTCATTAGAATGATAACAACAACGTATTAGAATTCGATTTTTTAATGCAATTCTACTATTCCTCAGTTTTTCTATTTTCTATTCCCTTTTATTTTAAAAATAGAAACTTCTTACAAATATCAAGAATATCTCTATTCTTCCTTCAAATTAGGAATACTACTGTTGGCTTTTTATGAAAAAAAGGCTCAAAAGCCCCCTATCGGATTTGAACCGATGACTTACGCCTTACCATGGCGTTACTCTACCACACTGAGTTAAAAGGGCCCCGTTTGATTCAATTCCTGAATTAAGGAACCAGACAATATGAGTTTAGTACATCTATTTGTTACTGCATATACTTATTATATAAATTATATAAATAGGATTAGAATAGATGTACATAGAAGATTAGAATATATATACATAGATCTATTTTACTTACATAGCAACTCATTAAGGAACAATAAATTGGATTTACCTAGTGAATAGAGTATAGTTAAAAAAATGATTTATTGAAATTGGATTTGATAAATATCAATGGAATGCATTTTTTCAAAACCGATTTTAATTGAAGTCATCCTCATCATAACACGAAATTCATTTCATTGATACATGTACCCACTAATTCAAATATTTCATCGAATCATTGATAAATGGATTCAATTTGTCCTGTCCCTCAGCCAAATTCTTATTGAAAAAAAACAACTTTCAATAACTTATTGATCCCTATCCTTTTTACCCAATTTCCAGATTGATTCTCGTTTTTTATTTGCCATCTTAGTGTGAGATAGAAATATACTTATCAAATCTTCTTAACAATGAATGAAAGTGAAAGAAATGAGGTTTTAATCCCTCGCCAGTTCCAGCAAATCAATCATTCGCTGAAAGGATTCTCTCTTTCTTTTGTTTTCTTTCACATTCCTTATCTTTTTTCTATTTTTCTATATAATCTATACTATATTATATATTATGTATATATAACTATATAATCTATACAATATATATATAATATAATTATCTAATAATATATATTTCCATTTTCGATTGGTGATTGGAATGAACAATTTCGAAATCTAAAAGATGAATCAAAAATTCTAAAAGATGGAAAGAGCCTTCTGATCGAATCATATCATTCCTTTATATTGACAATTTCAAAAAACTGTTCATACTATTAACATAGTATAATGGCGGTTGGGCAAGTATGCCCCCATCGTCTAGTGGTTTAGGACATCTCTCTTTCAAGGAGGCAACGGGGATTCGACTTCCCCTGGGGGTAGGATACTACAAAAGGAAATTGATCAGGGATTATCAATAATAAAGACTGAAATTGATTCTTCCTGGGTCGATGCCCGAGCGGTTAATGGGGACGGACTGTAAATTCGTTGGCAATATGTCTACGCTGGTTCAAATCCAGCTCGGCCCAAAAATTTGCGGATCCACCATGAAATGATATAACCCATTTGTTGTTCTCCGAAAATGACCGATGTGCTCGGATACGGAAGAATAAAAATTTCATACATCCCTAGTGCTATTTTTTTTCCGTATTACATATTTTTTACACAAATTCGTATTTTGATAAATTCCTATCAGGATCCGAAAGAGTCTTTCTTTTTTGTTTCATTGCTTCATTTTTCAATCGATTTGGCAATAACGAACGGATTACTCGTAGTCCGTGTCGATCTCTCTAAAGCGCATATCCATAGAGATATCAATATATATATAAGTTCGCCTCTTGCAGTTACAGTACAACGGTTCGAAGCTAAAATAGAAAAAGAAAGGGTTTGAATGAAATTGTAAGAATATGTATGTTGTACAATTTTTTCCCTGGGATTGTAGTTCAATTGGTCAGAGCACCGCCCTGTCAAGGCGGAAGCTGCGGGTTCGAGCCCCGTCAGTCCCGATGGATACAAATCCAATCTAAAAAAGATATCAATTCATTTCGTGTGTGAAAGGGAAAAAAAAATAATTTCATTTCAAACAGGGATCCCCTTTTTTAGTTTAAAATAAAGATAATGGTTCCGACGAAGAAAGAAAAAAGGAAAAGGAATTTTTGATTGTATCAGTAAAGGAAATTTTTTTTTGGTATGGATAAAAGATCTTCCTATGTTATACTATTAAATTCTCGACGATGAATCGATTTGATAGATCTGATATTGTTATTCGTGATATTGATCCGATTTGATATTATCGAGATATAATTTCATTGAATTTACCGACGAAAGTTTTATCATTTCTATGGGATTAAATCCCGAAGTATTTTTTAGAAATTAAAGAGAAAGAAAACATAGAGATTATGGAAGTAAATATTCTCGCATTTATTGCTACTGCACTCTTCATTCTAGTTCCTACTGCCTTTTTACTTATAATTTACGTAAAAACGGTAAGTCAAAGTGACTAATTTTATTTAAACATGACTTCTTATTTCTTATCAATGTAATGACAATGATTGAATAAAAAAAATGAAAAAAGGATTTCAATTTCGGGTCTTAGTTTTAAATGAAATGATCAGACTACAATCAACAGAATTCTATGAAATCCAGATAGTATGGTAGAAAGAAATCAAATCTATTTCTTTCTACCATACTATCTATTATTGTATTGTTGTGTGTATAACGTTTTACTCTATGTTATATTTATTCTATCAAAATAGAGGTTTAATATGGACCAATCTATAAATAGTTATTTTCATATTTATATATATCTATCATAGATATAGAATTGAAATTCGATATATATAGAATGTACGTAACATTGGCATTTTTTTCTTTGTTTCATCTATTTGTATTGCTCTTATTCTTCTGATTTGAATTTCATTAATCTAGTCGAGTATTAATAAAATAACAAAATTCAATAGTTCAAAATTTTAAGAACCCAGCGATAAAACAATTGATACAGTTTGATCCCTTAACTCAATTAGTAGTACCTTTAGAGTCCACTTCTTCCCCATACTACAAGGGAAAGGGAAAATGTAAAAACGACCATTAAAGCAGCCCAAGCAAGACTTACTATATCCATGCAACTTTTGTCTCCTATCTCTATCAATATGAAGGAATTATTTCATTATTATTCACTAATTTTTATCGTATTATTTTCTTTTTTTTTTCACTAAAAATTTTATAAGAATAGTGGAATCGTTGGTCCAGAATCAAAGAGAGATTCTGGGATAACACCATTGACGAAACAATGCAATAAATTCAATAAGAACATCTAAGAAGTTCTTATCTGATTTCTAGTATAATTCTGATTTCTAGTATAATTGAAAATATATATATATATTAAGCATAAATAAAAAATATCTAGAGATATCCTAGGAAGTATTAAGACAATGAATGTTACTAACAGGTAGGAATAAAAAGACCTATGTTTTATTTTGCTCGCCATTTCATTAAGTAAAAAGTAAAAAAATATAGAATCAAGATAGATTACTTTGCATACTCATACTCGTATTTGCATCTCTTATCTCCATTTGATCTAATCCTTACCGTCTCCCGATTCGTTATCTAAAATAATCGGAAAACAACCTCTGAAATTCTTTGACTAGAGGTTACCGAAAAGAAAGAATTTCATTTTTGAATTTGATTCAAATAATATATAATATATAAATATTATATTAAATAATAATATGACTAAAAAAAAGAATATTAAAAAATATTAAATTCGAAATTTTTAAATAAATAAATATAAAAAAAGCAAACCAATTAGATATTCAATTTAATTAATCTAACTAATATTGAATAAATCGAGAAGCATTCATATACTTTACATGAGTCTGTATACCAGGTTTTTCTTCAGCCCCCTCCCCAAAAATTAAATTAGATTTCCTGTCCAACCTATCCCTATCCAATCTAATTCAAGACCCTGTTAGTAAATTGACACTCCAGTTGTAGTGGAGTGAAGACTATCATTTCAAGATTTATCGATTCCTTTTCACTACTAGAATGAATTTTTCATTGAATCCGAGACGAAAAGATTTACTGCGTTTTAGAGAACAAACCTCCCGATACTTAGAATTTTGAATCAAACAAGTCTCAAGAGTCCTTTTCCCGCGCTTGCTTCCGCTGAAAAAAA